AAAATATAGGAGGAATCCGAATCTCTTGGATGTATAGAAAAAATAAGTGTATAAAAAAAAAAAAAAAAGTAAGATTTTGAATGTTTTATTTTACTTATGGACAAAATAACAAAATTCTAATTGGATCGGTGGATCATTTTTCAGTCATTCATTGAATGATAAATCACTACAAGTGACGGAGATACACGATTTAAATAACGGAAGATCAAATATTTTAAAATTGTATCGATAATGACTGGAAAGGTGGAAACAAGTCCAGATATAATTTGATCATTATGAGCAAACCCAAAATCTTTGTAGAAAGAGCCAATCATTAGTTCCCAACCGTGGGGTGAATGGAATCCTATACATAAGTCGGTTAATAAAAGAATGGAAAGGGCTTTTATTGTGTCGCTTAAGTTATATATGAATTCTTGAACCCAAGAATTAAGAATAATAAGTTCTTCATTAACTAAAAGAGAATAACCACTTAGAATAACGAAACAGATTATATTTGTCGAGAAGTGCAAAATCGTATAGATACGATCCTCGTTGTGCATCTTGATCAATTGGATCGTTTCTTTGTGGATTCCGATACGAAACTTTTGTAGATGTGTTTCGGGGTATTCCTTTATCATTTCGTCCAACAGGAAGAGTTCCTCTAATTCTATTAATTTTTCTAGAATACTCTTTTCTTGAATATCATTTAAAAAAGTTTCGGATTTACTAGTATTCCACCAATTAATAATCCAAGATCCCAGACTTTTATTAAATAAAAAAGAGACCCACCAGGGCAAAAATACTATAGACGTAAGATATAGAAGGGGAATGAATGCTTTTTTTTCCATTTTTTCGTCTGTGAATTTTTAATGAATCCACTTCATTAGAATAGAAAGCTTCAAACCCACTAATCTATTCACTCTTTTTTATTTCTCATTCAGTGGTTAGTCCTTGAATTTAGTGAATTTACATACGCATAAAAAAAATTTTGTTCCCTCTTTTTTATTTGTCAGTCAGTGGTTAGTCCTTGAATTTAGTGAATTTACATACGAGAAAAAAAAAGAGGATTTTTGGGTTTTTTACCTCCTGCTAAGAAAAGTGCTTCAGTTCATTTCAAAATACTTCAATTGGTACACGCAAGAAATAGGCCAATTCCGCTGCTTTTTGCTCAATTTCTCGTGGAGTCAAATTCTCATCAGTACGAGTCAAAGGAATGGCCCCCTGGCCTCTGATTTCCATATAAAGGACACGCCGAGCATAAATACCCTCTTTAACTTCTATTCTGATAGACTGAATATCTTTCATAAAGAGTCGGAGTAAGATGCGACGATTTTTTCCTGGAAATCCCCAACGAAAAATACACACTATTCCTTCTTTTCTATCGAATCGATCATAACCACTACCTACATTCCACGAAATTGTGCACCACAAATAAGAGCTAATAAATAGACCGGCGAGCCCATAGAAAGACATCACGATCCCTTGTGGAAAAAAAATTATTTGCTGAGACGGGAATAAAGATATCAAATTTCTGTCAAGATAACTGGAAATTCCAATCAATAAAAACCCCAATGAACCTAAAAAAAGTATAATGGCCCAGCAGAAATTACTTCTTTTTCGAGACCCCGCTATAAGTTCTATCCATATATGTTCTGATCGCCAACTCATACTCGATCTAATTGCATTTTATTGGAAGTGGGAGACCGGCCAAAATGAATTTGACTTTACGTTTTTTTGTTTCCGAAGGAACTTTCATCAACTTGCACTATTCTGATGTGAATCTTTCGAAGCAATTCGTTAGATCTAAAAGATCTAAATAGCTAATATGAGACAACTAAGAAATTGTTAATTAGAATAAAATAAGAGGCTCATATGATCCCCTATCTACACATATATAGCTACATGGGCTTTGCATTTATTTCTATTTCAGGCATCCGCCCCAATCTCGACTTATTTTCAAATAGCTTGTTTACTCATATATCATATTTACGTTTATGCCTGCATAAGAACTCTTTCTTTTATGATTGAAAGAAGCCACAAGTTATACCATATTATACTGAATATATATCTGTGTTATGATCCAAGTCTAAGTCTTGAAAAAAAAAATAGATGAAATTTGCCCCCATCAGATCTAAAAAATCTTGTTTTTTTGAACATGAAGAAATAAAGAAGCCATTGCAATTGCCGGAAATACTAAGCCCACTAAAGGCACAAAAATAGAGGGTAAGTTGTTGAGAATTGTCATAGAATGGGCACCTCGATTTAATATTTGTACCTGTTATTTATTTATTTATTGTTATATTAATCTTTTTACCTATTATCGCTATATTATATTGTTAGAAAGATATCTTAAATAGAAAGATCTCTTAAAATTATTATAATTCCTATATAATTATACTAAGTATATCTAAGTGAGTATATATAATAAAGTGCAAGGAATATAGAACTAACTAAATGGACTTATTCATTTTTCTACATGAAATACATGTATGATAATCCACTTGTTTGTTATTCTTCTTTATATTATCTTTTTCTTGTCTTATAACTTGAATTTCATAATTTGAATTTAATAAAGAGTTTCTTCCGCTTATAAATTCTTCCAAAATTCGTTATAATATAAACGAAAGGAAGAAAAGAACATGAAATTCGTTTTCTTTATTATTTACCCTGCCAATTGAATTTCGCGGAAAAAGAATTCGCTCTTTTATCTTGTTCATAGAGGTTTCCTAATTAGGAATCAGGAATATCGGTAAAAAAAAAATTATCTGTATGATTCTTTGCAAAATTTCCTCTTATGTCACCAAAAAAAATCCATTCTTCGGATTTTTCCGATTTTTCCTTTGATTTCGATAAATAAATACTTAATAAATACTTATTCTAAATAGTTATTCGCCAGAAATAAAATAATTTAACGAATTTAATTTAATTAAAAACTATTAACTTAAGGTTCTACTTAATTTATGATTCAAAGGAAAGAAAGCGTGGAGCTGAAATAACTCACTCAGAACACCCTTTAACAGATTACGTGGTACGATTGGATCGAATAAGCCCTTATGGAATAAAAATTCAGCCGCTTGTGAACCTTCAGGTACTGTCTTATTCAATGTTTGTTCAATTACTCTTTTACCTGCAAATGCAATGTAGGCGTTGGGTTCAGCAATAATGATATCCCCCAACATACCAAAACTAGCTGTCACCCCACCAGTCGTAGGAGATGTAAGGATTGATACATAAACTAACTTTTTATTCGATTGATAATCATATAAAGCGGAAGAAATTTTAGCCATTTGCATCAAGCTCAAACTTCCTTCTTGCATGCGTGCTCCTCCGGAAGCACACACTAGAATAAGAGGTAAAAATTTATTGGTAGCATACTCGATTAAACGAGTAATTTTCTCGCCTACTACCGATCCCATACTACCCCCCATAAACTGAAAATCCATAACCCCAATTGCTACGGGAATGCCGTTTAGTTGACCTATACCGGTTTGAATGGCCTCAGTTAATCCTGTCTTTTTTTGATAAGAATCAATACGATCTTTATAAGGTTCCTCCTCCGAATGAAAGTCAATGGGATCCAGAGAGAACATGTCCTCATCCATAGGATCCCAAGTGCCTGGATCAATCGAAAGTTCAATTCTATCTGAACTACTCATTTTCAAATGATATCCACATTGTTCACAAATATTCATTTTTGATTTAAAAAATTTCTTATAATTTAATCCATAACAAATTTCACATTGAACCCACAAATGCTTGTATTTTTGAGTTACGCCGAGATCATTAGAATTTTCTCTTAGAGCGAAATCGCTGCCGTTCGTGCTAGTTCTTAGCCTGGAATTCCCGTTTTCACTACTATTTCTACTTTCACCCCAAATGTAAGTAGAAATGTAACTTTCGCTGTAATTTTCACTACTACTTAAAATATAACTATCAATCCCGATTTGAGAACGAAGATAACTGTCAATGCAACTATTGATGTAATTATTCCAACTATATTTAGTATCATACATATAATAATCATAGTGGGAATCGTCACTCCTAGACCCCTTATTTAAATAACTAGAATTCCAATAACTAGAAAATTCTTTTTCTAGTTCACTCAAAAAAGAATGATTATTGTCAATCGCAAAAACTTGATTTTCAATATCAAAATATATGGAATAACCGTCTTTTTTATTATCCCTACCTAAAATTAAAAAAGTGTCATCCACGTTTAAATTCCGAATGTCCCTAACGCCGACTAAATGATCAACATTACTACTGTCACTATGACTCCAATTATAGGTGTTTTTTTCTGTATCATTTAGAATTGGGTCTTCACTTACACTGGTATTTTCAAGAGGACCAAGATTATCCATTGATTTACTTAGCCTACACCTGTATTCTAACTCCACATTGGATAACATCGAATTGAACCAACATTTTTTCATAGAGCTTTCTTGCCGCTATTTACATCAAAATAAATAGATGTATAGTCATTCAATGAAAAATCATTTGAATATTTCACTTCCTCTCAGAATAAGCATATAGATCGAATAAGCATATAATCCAATCACTATCATGATGTGTCAAATTCGCATCGAGAAAAGAAAGATTTCTTTTCTCATAGATTTATAGTCATTCAATGAAAAATCATTTGAATATTTCACTTCCTCTAAGAATAAGCATATAGATCAAATAAGATATAATCCAATCACTATCATGTTGTGTCAAATTCGCATCGAGAAAAGAAAGATTTCTTTTCTCCTAGGAATATTAGGAAGAACATTTTTCGAAAAATCTCGTCTATTAATAACTTTTAATAACTTTCTATTCCAACATAGAACGAAAAGGACAATATACAGGATGGGTAGAAGAAGTTGTGATACTTGGCCCGACCCATGACCCGAAACTGCGAGATATAAAAGAATACACCAATCCTATAGATCTTTAGGATTAATTAGGGATCAAAGACAACAGTAGAAAGGTTTGAGTTCTTTAGTCTTATATTTTGTATTTAAGATCTTGTATATCTAGCT